AAGTTTCTTGAAATGTATTTTGAACTTCGAATTGTGTTCCAACGAACGGGATCTTCGAGAGCCGCCTAATCGCTTGAATCTTTATTCCTGAGTCTATAAATTATGTGTCCCCTCGTTCAATCATAACTATTTATGTTAATTTTGATCCTATCCCCCGGTAGTGTTCGTATAAAAGTACCTCGTATCCTTCCTGAAAGATAACCCAGGATCAGATCTTCATTATCTACAATGAATTCGAAATATACCATTTTCAAGTGATTCAGTGATTAAACCTTGGTAAGTCGATTTTTTTTTCTTTCATTCTATATACCTATCCCTTTTTTCAAAAAAAAAAACTGAAGTTTTAAGTTTTAAGTTAGGGAGTTCCTTATCCGCGGATACCAGAAAGATTACCATATATAACACAAAATTTCTCCCCCTATTCTTTCTAATCGAGTCTCTCGGTCTGTCATTATACCTCGAGAAGTGGAAAGAATTACAATCCCCATCCCTCCTAAAATCCTAGGAATTTTGTGATAGTGGGAATAGATTCGTAGGCCGGGTCGACTAATACGTTTTAAAATAGTTCTATATGGGCCTTTCCTATTTCTTCTATGTCGCAGCGTTGAAACCAAGAAATTTTTATGACTTTCTCGATGTGTTCTTACATTTTCAATAAAGCCTTCTTGTAGAAGTATTTTCACAATGGTTTCGGTAATTTTCGTAGATGCAACTCGAACCGTTCTCTTTTTATCCATGTCAGCATTCCGTATAGCCGTTATTAGGTCTGCAATAGTATCCTTGCCCATGACTCAAATTATTAGTGCCTCCGAATTTTCATCTAATCAACATGTTCTACTTTCTTTTTTTTTTTTTTAAGGTATATGCGTGAGACACAATCTACTAATCAATTCTACAAAGTCAAGTCATTTTCGTTGAATCTTTTTCAGATACCCTACTAAATCATAGTCTCATCTAGTAGTAATAGTAGGTATTTATAATACTTCAGGAGCTAATGAAACTATTTTCGTAAAATTCAACTGTCTCAATTCCCGAGCGATCGCACCAAAAACTCGAGTTCCTTTTGGATTTCCTTCTTTGTCAATGACAACTGCCGCATTGTCATCATATTTTATTATCATACCGTTGTCACGTTTGAGTTCTTTACATGTACGGACAATTACAGCTCTGATCACTTCTGATCTTTGTAGAGACGTGTGGGGAACTGCTTCTTTGATTACAGCAACAACAACGTCACCGATATGAGCATATCGTCGATTACTAGCTCCTATGATTCGAATACACATTAATTCTCTAGCCCCGCTGTTGTCTGCTACATTTAAATGGGTTTGAGTTTGAATCATTTTTTTTTTTGCCCTTTGCATGAAAAAAAAGGAAGAAATATTTTTTGTTCATAAAAAAAGTAAAAAACCTAAGTTGTTTTTTCATCACGAAGGTCCCTTTATTTTGGTTACACATTCCGATCCCGCAATAATGAATTGTGTTTGTATAGGCATTTTGGACGCAGCTATTGTAATCGCTTCTCTGGCTACCATTTCTGATATTCCGCCCATTTCATAAAGTATTTGACCTGGTTTAACAACAGATACCCAAAATTCGGGAGAGCCTTTCCCCGAACCCATGCGTGTTTCGGTGGGTCTTACTGTAACAGGTTTGTCGGGAAATATACGTATCCATATTTTTCCACCACGACGCGCATATCGTGTCATTGATTTTCGGCCCGCTTCTATTTGTCTAGATGTAATCCAAGCAGGTTCAAGTGCCTGAAGAGCGTATCTACCGAAACAAATACGATTGCCTCGAGAAGCTATTCCCTTCATTCTTCCTCTATGTTGTTTACGGAATCTGGTTCTTTTGGGGTTATAGTTGATGGTTCTTTCTCAATGCCATCTCTACTGCAGAACCGGACATGAGAGTTTCTTCTCATCCAGCTCCTCGCGAATGAAACGAGAAAAAAAAAAAAATGACCAAAAATTCTTGATACCAGAGTCTGCCCATATCATTTAGCTTTCGCCGAGCTCATAAGAAGAGAGACGGCTTGAATAGTTGGCTCGTCAATCTAGCTTAGGAATAGCAAAATGTGAACCAAAGCTCTGCGGGGCTAATGATTAGGAAATCTGGGGATTTTTTGAGATCGAATCTCTCACGTAGAAATTGTTATACCCTGCTTGTCTATGTATAGAAAATTCGAAGTTGATTTCTATTGAAATGAAATATTTTTTTTGTGTTTTTTATTAAAGTATAATGCAAAAAAGAAAATTGATTGAGGAAATCGGCCCAAAACTTAGCAATAATTCCAATAATCTTTCGCGGGCGAATATTGACTCTTTTAATCTATTATATCTTTTATTCGTAGGGTCATCCCATGACCTCTCAGAATAAATGAATTGATTCTTGGTTCGTTCCGCCATCCCACCCAATGAATCATTAGGATTCGTTTTCAATAGAATCCTTTGGAGTCACAGGTTCTGTCGTTCCCACCGCTTCTCAATTAATGGCTAGGTCCAAACTTTGCAATAGAGCTTCTAATTTCATTTGTTCCTGAGCCAATCTCCTCAGTCTTTATTGACTCGGGGCTCTTTTTTTTTTTCTTATGAATTAGATGCATGCATCTAATCTAATTACTAATTCTGGACGAATCTATATCTATGCTTTATTACATTGCCTTTTTTTTATGAGATGATTCATAGACCATACATCATATTGGAATTATATATCATTAATATTTTCTTTTTTTTTTTTTTTCTCTCACCCTTCCATATTATCCGTATCCCTTTTTGCTTTACAACTTTCTGATCTGATTGATTTCTTTTTGTATCTTATGTCAAAAATATTTTTTTTTTTCAGTTGCTACAACGATATGATCGATTCATCATATAGTGACTGGTTCCTTAGATCCAGATAATAGGAAGCAATGGGTTGGTTATTATATTAGTTCTATAATTATTAGTTGATACTACGGGCTAGTCCCCCTTTTAATCCTAACCTAAATCTCAAAAAAAACCAACGAGTCACACACTAAGCATAGCAATTCTACCAAAAATTCAATCAATTTTTTATTCAAAACCCCTTTAGAATTCAAATTAGACTCGAAGAATTCTAATTTCTCTGTTTTTTTTTTTATTGAACGAAAAAATAACAAACTCCTTCATTATTTTTGTGTTCCATTCTTTCTTTCATTTCCAGATAGATTGGATAGAAGGTAAAGATAATCAAAGGGCCATTACCGCTCGTCTGTAAATATCCAAATTTTGATGCCCAGTGCTCCATAAATAGTTCGAACTGTATAGGAACAATAGTCAATTTTCGTTCGAATGGTTTGCAGGGGAACCCTACCTTTTCTAATCCATTCGACACGTGCAATTTCGTTTCCTTCAATACGTCCTGCGATTTGGATTTGAATTCCCTTTGTCCCTGTTTTTTCAGTTAATTCAATAGCCTTTTGTATGGCCTTTCGAAAAGGAACTCTATTCTTTAATTGTTCGGCTAGATATTCTGCAAGAATTTTAGGGTGTCCATAAGGTTCTTTAATTCTTATTATTGCAATGTTAACTTTTCGGTTTAGAGAATTGAGAGAGTTACATATTGTTTGTACATTGCTCTGTAATTCTTTAATTGCTTGAGATTTCTCCTCTTTTAATAAGTTTGGGAATCCCATATATATAATGACCTGGATCAGGTCGATGCCTTTTTGAATCTCTATACGTCCAATTCCCTCGACACCGGCGGATATTCTCATATTTTCTTGTAAAAAATTCTGAATATAATCCCGTATTTTTTTATCTTCCTGGAGTCCCTCAAAATAATATTTTGGTTGTTCAAACCAAAGGGAATGATGGCTTTGGCTTGTACCAAGCCTGAAACCTAGTGGATTTATTTTTTGTCCCATATGGCCTCGCGCTTGCTATTAGCCCATATCATTCTGTCCTGATTTATCATATTGTATAGCATATAGTGATACCTCTCTTGAATATCTATAAACAGCTCTTTATATATCCATCCCCCTTTTTTTGACCATATGGCAAACTTTCTCTCTTTGGATATATCTTGCAATACAATAGTTATATGGCAGGTAGGCCTTTTTATCGGATAACTATGTCCTTTAGCTCGAGGTTTTAACTTTTTCACAATAGTACCCTCGTTCACTTCGGCTTGACTAATAATTAAAGACGTTTTGTTGAAACCCCGATTGTGAGCAGCATTTGCTGCAGCGGAAGAAACTAATTGAAAAATCGGATAACGTGCTCGATACGGCATGAGTTCTAGTATCATAAGTGTTTCGTCATAGAGGCGCCCCCGAATCTGATCAATTACTCTTCGCGCTTTGTGAGCAGACATAGGTATATGTTGACCTAAGGCGTATACTTCTACCTCTGGTTCTATCTTTATCATAAGGTTCACCTCTCATCAATAAAGGATGAGCACCTATATTCACTTTATTAACATTAACGACGAGATTTTTTATCACTTCTCGTATGCCCCCGGAAAGTCAGAGTAGGTGCGAATTCTCCCAATTTGTGACCTACCATACTATCTGTTATATAAATAGGCAAATGCTCTTTTCCATTATGAATAGCAATTGTATGGCCGATCATTATGGGTATAATGGTAGATGCCCGGGACCAAGTTATGATTATTTCTTTTTCTGCCCTTATGTTGAGCTTCTCAATTTTTCTCAATAAATGATTAGCTACAAAAGGATTTTTTTTTAGTGAACGTGTCACGGCTACTTACTCCTATCTTTTTTTTTGTAAAGACTTTATTTTATTTTGTAAGGACAAAGAGACCTATTTGATTTTCAATTTTGATTTTCAATGTTCTCCTATTTACTACGGCGACGAAGAATCAAACTATCACTATATCTATTCCTTTTTCTACTTCTTCTTCCAAGCGCAGGATAACCCCAAGGGGTTGTGGGTTTTTTTTTACCAATCGGGGCCCTCCCTTCCCCACCCCCGTGGGGATGGTCTACGGGGTTCATAACGACCCCTCTTACTACAGGACGCTTGCCTAGCCAACGCTTAGATCCGGCTCTACCTAATTTTTTCTGGTTCACCCCAACATTACCCACTTGTCCGACTGTTGCTGAACAGTTTTTGGATATCAAACGGACCTCTCCAGATGGTAATTTTAGTGTGGCTGATTTACCCTCTTTTGCTATCAGTTTCGCTACAGCACCCGCAGCTCGCGCTAATTGTCCCCCCTTTCCAAGTGTGATTTCGATGTTATGTATGGCCGTGCCTAAGGGCATATCGGTTGAAGTAGATTCTTCCTATTGATCAATCAAAATCCCTTCCCAAACTGTACAAGCCTCTTCCAAAGCATACGGCTTTCTGGATGTATGTGATGATATCTAGGTAGATGGATCCTATCTTATATAAATCGTATGATGAAGTACCATAGGAGTTGAGATAAAGGAGTCCAAAAATCTGCCGAATCGAATCACTCATGTTATGATCTTCTACATCCTAGGTCTCTCTGTTCCTTCATCTGGCTTATGTTTTTCATGTAGCACTCAGACCGAATGACTCTATCAAATTACGTCAAAACTTTCACATATTTCAGGTAACGTAGGAGACATCTCTACTTTTCCCCCGGGGGTCGAATTCTCAATGCTTGGCTTTCAATTCGCCTCTGACCATCAAATGAAATGTGAATAACTCGTCCTCCTCTCTTTGAAACAAGGGGCGCTTCCGGTTCTATCGGTGCTTCAAACAATTATGTTTTCTCCATATTACCATATCTCTAGAGTCAATAATTTTCTATAAGGAACTACTGAACTCAATCACTTGCTGTTGTTACTCTTCAGTTTTCTGTTGAGGTCTATCCCGTAGAGGTACTCAATTTGGGTGGGTGATCGATTTCTAGGTTTCGTCGTAAACCTAATTGGTTACTTCCAATTACGTAAATTAATAGTTCAAACCGCACTCAAAGGTAGGGCATTTCCCATTGAGATAGGAACTTCTGTACCAGAAAGAATGGTATCCCCAATTAGAGCCCCCCTGGGATGTAAAATATATCTCTTCTCACCATCCCCATAGTGTATGAGACAAATGTATGCATTTCGATTAGGGTCGTATTCTATGGTTACGATTCTACCAGATATGTCTTTTTTATTTCGTTGAAAATCTATTTTACGGTATAGACGTTTATGACCTCCCCCTCTATGCCTTGAGGTAATGATTCCTCTGGCATTACGACCTTTACCACAACGACGCTGTCCAGAGATCAAATTGTTTCGTGGATTGGATTTCACTTGAATTCCAACAGTTGCATTTCGCGTGTTCGGGGTAGAAGTTTTATATAAATGTATCGCCGTGTTATGAAGTATTTTGAGTGAAATTCATTTCTTTTCTTTCTAAGCTAATAGATGGAATAGAATAACCCGCTTGAAGCGTAATAATCATACGTTTGTAATGCATTTTATGCCCTCTAAGGGGTCTCCTTCTTCGACTCTTTCCCGGGATTCGATGACTATTCATAGCTATTACCTTGACACCAAAAAAGAGTTCGACCCAACGCTTTATTTCTGTCCTAGTTGACTTTGATTCGACATTAGAAGTATATTGATTCTTCCTCAATAACCGAACAGTTTTTTCTGTAAATACTGCATATTGAATTTTATCCATAAATCTATTTTCTTCCCTATGAGTTCCAGTTTCGATAAGAATTCTCCCTCTAACTGTTTCTATACTTATGATATGAATATACCATACATAACACATAACGAATTGGTATGGATGATGAGATTCCATTGATACAAAGCCAATTCCAATAGACGTATTGAACATTCCCGTTGTCGTGCATCCAGCAGGAATTGAACCCGCAAATTTGCCAATTATGAGTTGGGCGCTTTAACCATTCAGCCATGGATGCATAAGGGGGATTATCATAGAATAAAGAAAGAAATATTGTAAAAGAAATATCATAAAGAAATATCATAGAAGAAAGAACTATCGTATCGGAGATTACCTAAAGAAATGGAAACCTATTTTCTTTTACTTTATATTCAATATTTATAATGGGGAGGCACTCAAAATGAAGCATAAAATTTCACAACAAGATCCATTTCAACCCTGGATCTTCGAATTGAGAGAGATGTTAAGAGAGGTCAAGAACTCTCACGATTTGTTAGATTCGTGGACCCAAGTCGATTCAGTTAGAACTATCGTTTCTATTTTTTTCGAGCAAGAACGTTTTATGAAACTCTTCGACCCCCTAATTTGGAGGAGTTTACTCTCACGCGATTCACAGGGGTCAAGAAGCAATCGGTATTTCACGATCAAAGGGGCAGTACTGACGATCAAGGGTCTAGTCAAAGGTGCAGTATTGACGACCAAAGGTCTAGTACTGCTTGTAGTAGTGGTCCTTCTCTATCGCATGCATAATCGAGAAATGGTCGAAAGAAAAAATCTATATTTGATGGGGCTTCTGCCTAGGAATTCCTTTGGACCCAGAAATGCTCCATTGGAAAAATCTTTTGGGTCTATCAATAGGTTGATTGTTTCGCTCCTGTATCTTCCAAAAGGGAAAAAGATCTCTGAGAGTTGTTTCATGGATCCGAAAGAGAGTACTTGGGTTCTCCCAATAACTAAAACGAAAAAGTGTATCATGCCTGAATCTAACTGGGGTTCGCGGTGGTGGAGGAACCGGGTCGGAAAAAAGAGGGATTCTATTTGTAAGATATCTAATGAAACCCTGGCTGTAATTGAGATCTCATTCAAAGAGAAAGATATCAAATATCTGGAGTCTTCTTTTGTTTCCTATACGGATGATCGGATCCGCAAGGACCATGATTGGGAATTGTTTGATCGTCTTTCTCCGAGAAATAAGCGAAACATAATCAACTTGAATTCGGGACAGCTATTTGAAATCTTAGTGAAACACTGGATTTGTTATCTTATGTCTTCTTTTCGTGAAAAAAGACCAATTGAAGTGGAGGGTTTCTTCAAACAACAAGGAGCTGGGTCAACTATTCAATCAAATGATATTGAGCATCTTTCCCATCTCTTCTCGAGAAACAAGTGTGGTATTTCTTTGCTGCAAAATTGTATTCAATTTCATATGTGGCAATTCCGCCAAGATCTCTTCGTTAGTTGGAAGAAGAATCCGCACGAATCAGATTTCTTTAGGAAGGTGTCGAGAGAGAATTGGATTTGCTTAGACAATGTGTGGTTGATAAACAAGGATCGGTTTTTTCGCTTGTTTAGCAAGGTATGGAATGTATCGTCAAATATGCAATATGATTCCACAAGATCTAATTTCGTTCAAGTAAGGGATTCTAGCCAATTGAAAGGATCTTTTGATCAATCCATAGATCATTTCGATTCCATTCGTAATAAGGATTCGGAATATCACACATGGATCAATCAAAGAGAGATTCAAAAAGAAGGGTCGATTCTTTGGGATCCTTCCTTTCTTCAAACGGAAGGAGCAGAGATAGAATCAGACCGATTCCCGAAAAGCCTTTCTGGAGATTCCTCAATGTCCCGGCTATTCACGGAACGTGAGAAGCAGATGAATAATCATCCGCTTCCGGAAGAAATCGAAGAATTTCTTGGGAATCCTACAAGATCAATTCGTTCTTTTTTCTCTGACAGATGGTCAGAACTTCATCTGGGTTCGAATCCTACTAAGAGGTCCACCAGAGATCAGAAATTATTGAAGAAACAACAAGATCTTTCTTTTGTCCCATCCCGGCGATCGGAAAAAAAAGAAATCATTGATATATTCAAGATAATTGCGTATTTACAAAATACCGTCACAATTCATCCTATTGCATCAAATCCGGGATGTGATAGGGTTCCGAAGGATGAACCGGATATGGGCAGTTCCAACAAGATTTCATTCTTGAACCAAAATCCATTTTTTGATTTATTTCATCTATTCCATGACCGGAAGAGGGGAGGATACGTGGGGCGCCACGATTTTGAATCAGAAGAGAGATTTCAAGGAGTGGCAGATCTATTCACTCTATCAATAACCGAGCCGGATCTGGTGTATCATAAGGGTTTTGCCTTTTCTATTGATTCCTGCGGATTGGATCAAAAAAAATTCTTGAACGAGGTATTCAACTCCAGGGATGAATCGACAAAGAAATCTTTATTGGTTCTACCTCCTATGTTTTCTGAAGAAAATGAATCTTTTTATCGAAGGATCAGAAAAAAAGGGGTCCAGATCTCCTGCGGGAATGCTTTGGAAGATCCAAAACCAAAAAGAGTGGTATTTGCTATCAACACCATACTGAAGGCATTCAATCAACATAGATTGATCCAAAATCTGATTCCAATCCAATATAGCATCCATGGGTACATAAGAAATGTATCAAATCGATTCTTTTTAATGAATAGATCCGATTGCAACTTCGAATACGGAATTCAAAGGGATCAAATAGGAAATGATACTCTGAATCAGAGAACTCAAAGGAAATTTACGATCAACCAACATTTATCGAATTTGAAAAAGAGTCATAAGAAATGGTTCGATCCTCTTATTTCTCGAAGCGAGAGATCCATGAATCGGGATCCTGATGCATATAGATACAAATGGTCCAATGGGAGCAAGAGTTTCCAGGAGGATTTGGAACATTTCGTTTCTGAGCAGAAGAGCCGTTTTCAAGTAGTCTTCGATCGATTAGGTATTAATCAATATTTGATTGATTGGTCTGAGGTTATCGAAAAAATTGATTGGTCGGAGGTTATCAAAAAAAAAATTGATTGGTCTGAGGTTATCGAAAAAATTGATTGGTATTGGTCGGAATTTTTCGACAAAAAAGATCCTTCTAAGTCACTTCGTTTCCTTTTGTCGAAGTTACTTCCCCTTTTGTCCTATTTGTCCAATTTGTCCAAGTCGCTTCTTTTCTTTTTGTTTAGGTCACTTCCTTTTTTCTTTGTGAGTATCGGGAATAGCCCCATTCATAGGTCCGAGATCCACATCTATGAGTTGAAGGGTCCAACTGATCAACGCTTCAATCAGTTGTTAGAATCAATAGGTCTTCAAA